ATCCAATCAAAAGGGGTCTTTCTTTTATTTTAGGAAATAATAAAAGGATTAAGGAAAACAGAAGTCAAAATGCAAGTACAATAAAAATTCAGTAATCCGGGAAAAATTGCATCTATTCTATTTTGTATCATTTTGGCGGCATGGCCGAGTGGTAAGGCGGGGGACTGCAAATCCTTTTTCCCCAGTTCAAATCCGGGTGTCGCCTGAATCACCAAAAAAATCGAAATCATAATCGATTTATTGGATTGGTTTCTCAATAGTGTTTGGTAGAACCCCTTTTTGACTCTGCGACATTAATTCCACTATTATTAGTGAGGAATAATGAAAAAATTCCTTCGTATTTATAGAGATAGGGGACATAATGCACATGGATATAGTAAGTCTCGCTTGGGCTGCTTTAATGGTAGTCTTTACATTTTCCCTTTCACTCGTAGTGTGGGGAAGAAGTGGACTTTAGAAGTACTACTAATTGAGTTCAGGAATCAAACCGTATCGATTGTTTTATAGATCATTCTTTTGAACTATTTAAAATCAAATCTTTGAATTTGGAATCCCATTCGATTCCAATGGAGTAATCTATGATAGGAATCATACTTTTTCAATCAAAGAGATATTTCATCGATTCCCATCTTTGTACTTCGAAAAGAAAGGGATTCAGATGATTGGAAATTTATTCCAACCTAAAATTCTTCCGAAATTTTCTATTTCAATCAATGGGAATGGGCTCTTACTATCTTTATAGACGGATACTAAGGAAGACCGGGCCCTTTTTCTTTTCTTTTTTTATTTCCCTCTTTACTCTTCAAAAAAGAAGTCGTTTTGTTAAGCGTATACGCACTTTCTATGAGAAATGATATAGAGATAGTGGTTGTTTAAGGAGAAACTGGGCAATAATAAGATCTTGCCTCGGGCGAGTTACATATCGGGCATTTACCCTTTGGTTTCTATTTTTAGAAAGGCGGTTTATGCTTTATCGACTTATTTCATATCATGGTTCTGACGTTAAAAATAGGCGAGTTTTCCCCTTCCTTATTAGTAAAAGGAAAGGAATTAGAATCCTAAGATAAGAATTATTTCAGATTGATCGGAACAAATAACAAATAGATGTAGGAAATTGGGTCTTATGTCAATTCCATACAATATATGGAATATATAGATATGGAATTAATATACACATATATGAAGAGAATATTGTAGATTGATATATAGAAAATATAGAAACTTAAGCCTTTATCTTTATTCTAGATTACAACTTTATAAACTAAGAGATAGATAGTATAAAAATGAATTTTTATACTATCTATCTCTTAGAAAATTGCCAATTATAATTATAGTGCGCTCATTTCATTTAAGTTAAGACGTGAAATTGGAATGCCTTTCATTTGACTTTGTCCATTTTTGATAAGAACTTGGAAGGAAAGTTTTATTCAAATGAATTTTCAAATTCAATTGAATTAATCATTTTGACTGACTGTTTTTACGTAAATGATAAGTAGAAAAGCGGTAGGAACTAGAATGAATAGTGCAGTAGCAATAAATGCAAGAATATTGACTTCCATAATCTCATCGGTTTTTTACTTCGCAATAACTCGGGATTTAATCCCCTAGAGATGATAAATCTTTTGTCTATCGTCTGTAAATTCAATGAATGAATTACCTCTTGATGATCTTGAACCGGATCACTATCATGAATAACAATATCTGATCTATCAAATCAACCTGTTGTCAAGACTTGAATAGTATAACATAGGAAGTTCTTTTAGCCATACTGAATTCAAATTTTGATTCTTGACTCAATTACTCAAAAATTTTATTTATCATCCGTTTCCTTGTTTTTTCTATAACCCACCTTGCGTCTTCCTTGGACAATCTTCTGATGAAGGATCATCAGATTGCCTTTCCACTTCAATTAATTACATAGTTCCAAACCTAACAAACAATAAAAGCAAAATGGAAAAATAGGAAAGAAAAAAGAAATCAAGACTTCTTTTTGCTTTGGGAATGAAAGTATATCCCTCGACACTCTTTACTGGTTCATAGAAAGGGAAAAATGCATTTTTGGATTTATTGGATCCGTCGGGACTGGCGGGGCTCGAACCCGCAGCTTCCGCCTTGACAGGGCGGTGCTCTAACCGATTGAACTACAATCCCAGGGAAATAAGGGATCTAGCAGAAATTTTGATTCTTTTTTATCTTCGTATGGGGTTTTTCTAAAGGACAAGGGATTTTATACCATCTCATGGTAGATTGATGCGGTTTATTGGGCCGAGCTGGATTTGAACCAGCGTAGACATATTGCCAACGAATTTACAGTCCGTCCCCATTAACCGCTCGGGCATCGACCCAGGAAGAATCCATTTTTATTTTTTTATATTTTATAGGCTTATTGGTAATCCATGATCAACTTCCTTTCGTAGTACCCTACCCCCAGGGGAATTCGAATCCCCGCTGCCTCCTTGAAAGAGAGATGTCCTAAACCACTAGACGATGGGGGCCAACT